TATGGTATATCTCAGTATCGAGAATGATACCAAAGATCTATATTTGTTTATAAACTCTCCTGGCGGATGGGTTATCCCTGGAGTGGCTATTTATGATACAATGCAATTTGTGCGACCAGATGTACAGACAATATGCATGGGATTAGCCGCTTCAATGGGATCTTTTATCTTGGCCGGAGGAGAAATTACCAAACGTCTAGCATTCCCTCACGCTTGGCGCCAATGAGGTTTTTATTTAATAGAAAAAAATAAGACTATGCCTTCGCCGTATGAATATTAAGTAATAATAGCATGGCACTTTGAATTCGATATCAAAATAAAAAATTTTTATTGTTTTTTCAAAACATTTGATTATGTATCGAGAGAGTAGTATGAGATAAAAGGTATTTCCTATTTTTTATATTGGGGATTCCAGTTCAGCGTCACAAACTTTTTTATTTTCACACGGGGGCTTAATTATGTTCTGAAAGAGTTCGAAAATAAAATATTTTTCCTTATTTTACAAAAAGCAACTTTGGGATTGCTGAAACACAGACAAACCAAATAATAATATAATAATAAATATATATAAAGCAACGGAACCATCATAGTATTTTTGAACTCCTACGAAAGGAAGGGTGGTAATTTGATCATTTACCGATCTGGGTCTGATAGACCCTATTTTTTTTCTTTGATGGAAGGTAAAGGTCAATTTTATTATAGAGCCGTATGCAATGCATAAAAGATGCCCGTACGGTTGTTCAATTCTGTCTTTTTTTATTTTTATTCTTTCTTTTCTATTCAGCATGCAAAATAGAGGAACCCCTCTTTTGTTATACCATCAGGGTAATGATTCATCAACCTGCTAGTTCTTTTTATGAGGCACAAACGGGAGAATTTATCCTGGAAGCGGAAGAGCTGCTCAAACTGCGTGAAACCCTCACAAGGGTTTATGTACAAAGAACGGACAAACCCTTATGGGTTGTTTCGGAAGACATGGAAAGAGATGTTTTTATGTCAGCAACAGAAGCCCAAGCTTATGGAATTGTTGATCTTGTAGCGGTGGTTGGGTGAAAATAGCCCGAATTTATATTTATTTCACGTAAATCCTCGATTTTATATTTTTGCTGAATTTACTAGACAATTAAATAGAAGTAATTCAAATCATTCAAAATCATCAGGTTAGGATCGATCTAAACCAGTCCATTATTTATATGATATGCTTCAACATGCCAACTATTAAACAACTTATTAGAAATACAAGACAGCCAATTAGAAATGTCACAAAATCCCCCGCGCTTGGGGGATGCCCTCAGCGTCGAGGAACATGTACTAGGGTGTATGTGCGACTCGTTCAGATCATGAGCTGCGATAAAAGAAATAAAACTTTTTCTAGTATCGATGATCAGTACCCGCGAATAGGATAGAATAGAAAAAGAAGTCCATTCAATTCAGTATCTAAAAAAAAAAAGAGAATCCATCCATTCTATTGTGTATGAAATTTATGGTTTCCGTTGGTGCAAATCCAATCATCTCAATTTAAGATGATAAGCAATTCTCCATTGGTAGCAAATGGTTATCCATTAAGCGGAGGAAATCTTACTTAAAAACAGAAAACTTAGGCCCCCTCTTATAATTATAAGAACGGACTAAAAGGGTTAGCTACCCAGCCAACTTTCATAATTAAATACCGTTACTGTGTAAGTAGATCTAATCGTGAAAGACCTATTACTGGATAATTCATGGGTAGAGCCAAAGAATGTGAACTATACAAGTTACCAATAACATTGATTAAATGAAGTAAAGGCTCCGGTGTATAGAGAAAACCTCACCGTTTAAGAAGTAATCATAGAAACGAAGGAAGCCGCTATTTCTTTATCCATTTCTATTTTTTATTTATTCTTTTTTGATACCTAGTAAAATAAAATTTATTATTTCGAAGTGAAATGCCTAGAAAAAAGAAAAATAGTGGTCGGGAAGGTTATAGTAGCCAAAGCCATTTTAATTTTTAGTTTATACATTGGAAAAAAGCTTTGTTATTAATAGACTAGGAAAGGGAAAAAGAATAACTGAAAGAAAGGAAATCTATTAGTTATTCGTCAAAGTTTCATTTATTCAATGACCAGAATTAGACGGGGAAATATAGCTCGGAGACGTAGAACAAAAATTCGTTTATTTGCATCAAGCTTTCGAGGGGCTCATTCAAGACTTACTCGAACAATTACTCAACAGAAAATAAGAGCTTTGGTTTCGTCTCATCGGGATAGGGATAAGCAAAAGATAAATTTTCGCCGTTTGTGGATCACTCGAATAAACGCAGTAATTCGTGAAATAGGGGTATCCTATAGTTATAGTAGATTAATACACGACCTATATAAGAAACAGGTGCTTCTTAATCGTAAAATACTTGCACAAATAGCTATATCAAATAAAAAATGTCTTTATATGATTTCGAATGAGATCATAAAAGAAGTAGATTAGAAAGAATCCACCGGAATAATTTAAACGTAGTTTTCCCCGGAGAATGAACTCCGGGAGGGTAGAGTCAAAATGAATATGCTAAAAAATTAGTAAAAATGAATGAACACACTCAAAAAAAAAGATTTATTCTTACCCGATTCCTTTTTTTTCTTACGACACGATAATTAAATCTGCATTTTTCATATTTTTTGAACAAAACATCAATCTGCGTTTGAGTTCGGATTTGAATTTTTATTCAAGTGATTTTATTCAAGTGAAGAAAGAGTAAGCCTATTTATTTCTGGCTCGAAGGCCCGCAGTTCTGGCGGCCGACTCGGTTCTTTCAAATTGTTTCTCATTATTAAGAAAAGGTAACAAAGATAAAATACGAGCTTGTTTTATAGCAATAGTAATTAATCGTTGTTGTTTCAAGGTCAATCTATTCACCCGTCTAGATAATATTTTTCCTTGTTCGCTAATAAATCGACTAATTAAACTCATGTTTCTATAATCAATTCGATCCCCCGATTGGATCGGGGGCAAACGCCTACGAAAAGATCGCTTGGATTTAAGAAAAGGTCGCTTGGATTTATCCATGGTTTGTTTAGTTTATTCCTTATCCCGAAAATCCTATTTTGATCGGATCTAAAATGAATTAGAATAAATAGGATTTAGTTTGTTTATATTTAATTATGTTAATAATTAATAATATATATATATATAATATTTAACTATTATATTTAACTATAACTATGTTTTATATAGAATGTCATTTTTTCCCCTTCCTTCGGAGGGTTACATACATGTGCTCGATTCGATCTATTTTTTTATCTCCCCATGAATCGTATGTTTGTAACAAAATGGACAGAATTTTCTCAATTCCAATCGATTAGGCGTGTTGTGACGATTCTTTTCAGTAATATATCTGGAAATACCCGTTGATACCTTATTAACACCGTTTCGAACACAACATGTACATTCCAAAATAACCGTTATTCGGACATCTTTCCCCTTGGCCATGAACCCCCTTTGGATTTTTGATTTACGCGACTCTTCTATTTTCGATCCAAAACGAAGAAGAAGAAAGGAAGGAAAAAATAGAAGTTACTAACTTGAAATCCAATTATGAAAAATTTCGCTGCAATCAATATACTAAAAAAAATAGAATGATTTATAAACTTTATTTCAAATCACAGTATTTCATTTACATTTAAGTTTACATTTAAGTACCTTGTATAAGAGTCTTGTCCTATATCTAGACCCCACCTTGTTTATTCTACCTCCATCCCTTTTTAAATTAAAAAAAAATTTATTTAATTCAAACTTGAACCCAAGTCTCGAAGCTGTTGAATCCACCTTTTATTTTTTTCTCTTTCCTCCCTCTTATTCTAAAAGGGAAAAGGGAAAAAAGAGAAAAAGGGCGCGAAGGATTAGTCACAAATATTTAATTGTATCTCGAATCTTCGTTATTTGGTACCGTGTCAATAACTAGAATCAAAAAAAAGGGAATGTCAACGCATCTGGGAAAAAACGATTAATCTCTATCAATAGACCTGCTAAAGACCCGAACCATAGAGTACTTAATACTGGTGCCACGGAAAGATATGTTTTTAGATCTCGCATTGAAAAATCTCCTTCCTTTTTTTATTGTAATATATTTTATTGTAATCTAAAATGGTAATACATATACATATATGCTCAGATGCATATGCAGTTAAGAACCTTGTACACGGAATCCCTAATTAAAATTGAAATGTACAACTATCCGGTGAATAAAAATTTTTTCTTAATATCAATGGAGGAAATAAAGATGTGGAAAACAAGATAGGAATTCTATACAATGACACTGTAGACCAATTGGAGGGATGTAGCGCAGCTTGGTAGCGCGTTTGTTTTGGGTACAAAATGTCACAGGTTCAAATCCTGTCATCCCTACCTATTACTTCTCCGTTGAGCAGTAACGAGGGATTAATTGAGATCGATTCAAATTGAACATATATTATATAATAAATATATAATCTATATCTATATAATCTATATCTATATAATAATAATAATAATWATAATATTTATATAATAATAAATATATAATCATAATAATAAATATATAATCGTTCATTCAAAGACGTATTGGGGTTAAAAAAAGCGTTTTTACAGTCTTCTCTCTTCTGATAAGAAAGCGCTCTTAGTTCAGTTCGGTAGAACGCGGGTCTCCAAAACCCGATGTCGTAGGTTCAAATCCTACAGAGCGTGATTTCGTCCTTATTTTTCTTAGATCATTAGATCAAATTAGACTGAAAAAGCTTAACTAACTTGAACCGCAATCTAAATTAGACCTCCCTTGTATTAAAGAAAGTAGGAGGTCAATCAAAAAAAGAGAAAGAGACAGTAATTAATCAAAGGTCCGATTGATCACCACGCCTATATTGTAAATATGCAGTTACGAATAATCCAGCCAAAGTAACAGGAATTAGACCTAACACGATTCCAAATAGAAAAACTTCAATCATTGTAATTTATTTTAAAAGAGAAAAAAGAGGTAATATATATACCTAAATATT